GCTTTTAAAGGAAAATAGTTCTTCCTCTGGTCTTAGGCGCCAGCACCTCTTGGCGCAAATCCAAGTAAAAGCTGTTCTGATAGCTTAAATTAAAGCTCCGGTCTTGTAAGCCGAAGATTGTAGACTAAACCCTACTCAGGACAAAAGGACTTTATCCTTTACTACCGGCCTCCAAAACCAGAATTCTACCTAAATTATATCCTGAAATCCCATAGCTTAACCTAAAGCATAGCGCTGAAAACGCTAAGATGAACCCTAAAAAGTTCTGAGGGTACAAAAGTTTGGTCCTAGCTTTACTGTCAACTATTTCTTAATTTACACATGCAAGTCTCAGCACACCCGTGAGAACGCCCTTTAAACCTTCACCAGGTCAAGGAGCTGGCATCAGGCACAATCCCTTGCCCATAACGCCTAGTCTTACCACACCCCCAAGGGTAATCAGCAGTGATAAATCTTGTGTATAAGCGTCAGCTTGACTCAGTTAAAGAAATAGGGCTGGCCAACCCGGTGCCAGCCGCCGCGGCTAAACCGCAGGAGCCCAAGTTGATAGTCATCGGCGTTAAGCGTGATTAAAGTTTCATATAAATTAGGGTTAAATTAATACCTAGTAGTAATAAGCTTGTCATTAAGAAAATCACAAACGAAAGTTATCCTAATAAAATACTTGAATACACGACAGCTAGGAACCAAACTGGGATTAGATACCCCACTATGCCTAGCCGTAAACAATTAACTTACACTAATAAACGCCAGGGAACTACGAGCTATGCTTAAAACCCAAAGGACTTGACGGTGTCCCATACCCACTAGAGGAGCCTGTTCTATAATCGATGATCCCCGCTATACCTAACCATCCCTTGCTTTATCAGCCTGTATACCTCCGTCATAAGCCTACCATGTGAACGTCAACAGTGGGCCTAATGGTTATTACAAACCAACATGCCAGGTCAAGGTGCAGCTCACGGAGTGGTAAGTAATGGGCTACAATTTCTAATCTAGAACAAACGGAAGGTTATGTGAAATCATAACATAAAGGTGGATTTAGTAGTAAAAAGAAAATAGAGTGTTCTTTTTAACCCGGCCCTGGGACACGTACACACCGCCCGTCACCCTCTTCAATAGCTCTCATTTTCTGTATATAATAGCACATTTGCGTTTTAGAAGAGGCAAGTCGTAACATGGTAAGTGTACTGGAAAGTGCACTTGGTTAACAACATGTAGCTTAACTAAAGCCCTACGCTTACACCGGAGAGATGTCTGTTTAAACTCGGACCATTTTGAGCCCTAAATCTAGCCCACACAACTCCATATACCACCCTCCATCAACCGCCCATAAACAAAACATTTTATTAGCTTAGTACAGGCGATCGAAAATTTTATAAGCGCTTCAGATAAAGTACCGCAAGGGAATGATGAAAATAGTAATGAAATAACCTCAAAGCCCCAAAACAGCAGAGCCTCTACCTCGTACCTTTTGCATCATGGTCTAGCTAGTCTCCCCAGGCAAAGTGCAAACTTCAGTCTGATTTCCCGAAACTAAGCGAGCTACTTCAATACAGCCTAAGAGCAAACCCGTCTCTGTTGCAAAAGAGTGGGAAGATTTTCAAGTAGAAGCGATAAACCTACCGAGCTTAGAGATAGCTGGTTGTTCAGGAAAAGAGTTTAAGCTCTACCTTAAGTTTCTTTATTATACCAAACAAAATACTAAACTTAAGAGCTATTCAAATAAGGTACAGCTTATTTGAAACAGGATACAACCTACAACACTGGGTTAATGCAGATTTTATAAATTAAGTGGGCCTAAAAGCAGCCATCTTGTAGAAAGCGTTAAAGCTCAACTATTCTTCTCCCTTAAATTCCAAAAATTATCTTCAACCCTTCATTACTACTGAACTATTTTATACCTTTATAAAAGTTATTATGCTAGAACTAGTAACAAGAATTAGCCCTTCTCCAAAATGCACACTTAAGCCAAAATGGACATCCCATTGGCAGTTACCGCAAATGCACCTATTATAGTACCTCCAAACTAGACAACTCTATAACTTTTAGCGTTAACCTGACACTAGAGCATTACAGGAAAGATTAAAAGAGAAAGAAGGAACTCGGCAAATCTCGGTCCCGCCTGTTTACCAAAAACATCGCCTCTTGACTAAATATAAGAGGTCCAGCCTGCCCACTGACATAGTTTAACGGCCGCGGTACCCTAACCGTGCGAAGGTAGCATAATCACTTGTTCTTTAAATAAGGACTTGTATCAACGGCATCACGAGGACTGTACTGTCTCCTTTCTCCAATCAGTGAAACTGATCTCCCCGTGAAGAAGCGGGGATTAACCTATAAGACGAGAAGACCCCATGGAGCTTAAAGCCCATAAACACCTCTACGCACTTAAATCAACTTAGCCCAAGAGATCTGTCAACCGGCTTTAGGTTGGGGGGACCGCGGAGAAAAACTTAACCTCCACGACAAACGGGCAAACGCCCTTATCCATGAATTACAATTCTAAGAATCAATAAACTGATGTTTAATGACCCGATTTATTCGATCAACGAACCAAGTTACCCTGGGGATAACAGCGCAATCTACTTTAAGAGCCCATATCGACAAGTAGGTTTACGACCTCGATGTTGGATCAGGGTATCCTAGTGGTGCAGCCGCTACTAAAGGTTCGTTTGTTCAACGATTAAAACCCTACGTGATCTGAGTTCAGACCGGAGCAATCCAGGTCGGTTTCTATCTATAAAGTATCTCCCCTAGTACGAAAGGACCGGGGTGATATGGCCTATGTCAACACAAGCCATCACCTTCCTCTAATGAAATTTCTCAATTAGCTAAGACCTGATATAAAACTACAGACTATAGTAGTTAGTGTGGCAGAAATGGTTATGCAGAAGACCTAAGCTCTTCAAACTGGGGTTCAAATCCTCCCACTAACTTATGAACCTTCTCCTTATACACATCCTGCCACTATTATATATTGCCCCAGTTTTACTCGCAGTAGCATTCTTAACCTTAATTGAACGCAAAGTCCTGGGTTATATACAACATCGTAAAGGCCCCAATGTTGTTGGCCCATTTGGTCTTCTACAACCAATTGCTGATGGTTTAAAACTATTTACTAAAGAGCCAATCCGCCCCTCAACATCTTCCCAAGTCCTCTTTATTTTAGCCCCCACCCTTGCTCTTTCTCTTGCTATAATTATATGAACCCCCCTTCCAATGCCAATCCCCTATTCAGATTTAAACCTTAGTATTCTATTTATCTTAGCGATCTCTAGCCTTACCGTTTACACTATTTTGGGCTCAGGCTGAGCATCAAATTCTAAATATGCCCTAATTGGTGCCCTCCGAGCCGTTGCCCAAACCATTTCGTATGAAGTCACTCTAGCCCTCATTATCCTCTGCGCAATTTTCTTGACAGGAGGCTTTACCCTCACCGCCTTTGCTTCTTCCCAACAACTTACATGACTAATTTTACCTCTATGACCTCTAGCATTAATGTGATTTGTCTCAACACTAGCTGAGACCAACCGAGCCCCATTTGACCTAACAGAAGGTGAGTCAGAATTGGTCTCAGGATTCAATGTTGAATACGCAGCCGGACCATTTGCCTTATTCTTTCTCGCAGAGTACGCAAATATCCTTATAATGAATACCCTCACTACAATTATTTTTCTCGGCTCATATATATTACCCTCTCTTTCCACTGTCCTTTTAATGACTAAAGCCTCCATTTTATCTCTCTGCTTTTTATGAATCCGAGCTTCATACCCACGATTCCGCTATGATCAGCTAATACATCTTGTATGAAAAAACTTTCTCCCATTAACACTAGCCCTTACCATATTTCACATCTCTATGCCTATCTCCCTGCTTTTCTCCCCCCCATTGCCCTGGAAGCGTGCCTGAAAGCTAAGGACCTCCTTGATAGGGAGGTTAATAGGGGTTCAAACCCCCTCGCTTCCTTACTATAAAGAGATAGGAGTTGAACCTACACCAGAGAAATCAAAGCCCTCCGTACTCCCATTGTACTACTCCTTAGTAAAGTCAGCTAATATAAGCTTTTGGGCCCATACCCCAACAATGTCGGTTAAAATCCTTCCTTTACTAATAAATCCTTTTGCCTTAATAATTTTTCTTATAAGCCTCGCTGTGGGAACTGCCGTCACCCTCTCGAGTTATCACTGACTTCTAGCCTGAATTGGATTAGAAATTAATACCCTCGCTATTATTCCTATTATAGCAAAAACACCACACCCCCGAGCCATTGAAGCCGCTACAAAATATTTTCTTATCCAAGCTACAGCCTCCGCATTAATTCTGTTCTCAAGCCTGATTAACGCATGACAAACAGGAGAATGATATATCTCTTCCATTTCAGGCGCACCAATAAATGCTCTATCCATTGCTCTTATAATAAAACTTGGTGTAGCTCCCCTACACTTCTGAATACCAGAAGTTCTTCAAGGCATCCCTCTACTCACAGGATTAATTATGTCAACCTGACAAAAAATCGCCCCAATAGCCCTTCTTCTGCAAATATCTCAACTTATTAACCTCAATTTAGTTATTATTTTAGGTCTCACTTCAATTCTAGTCGGAGGCTGAGGAGGCATTGCCCAAACTCAGCTGCGAAAAATTATTGCCTTCTCCTCAATCGGACACTTCGGCTGAATGATTATCGTCTTAAAATTTAACCCTCAACTTACACTATTTAACTTCACATTATATATTATTATAACAACTTCTATATTTGCTTCCCTTATATTAGTCTCTGCCACAAAAATAACAGAAATTTCCACCTCATGACCAAAAACACCAACCTTAACTGCAACTACCATGTTAGTCCTTCTCTCATTAGCCGGATTACCCCCTTTAACAGGATTTGCCCCTAAATTTCTAATTATTCTGGAATTAACAAAACAAAATCTAGTTCTGCTAGCCCTAATAGTCATATTTATTTCCCTAATAGCTTTAGTGTTCTACCTCCGCCTAACGGATATTATTACATTAACCTTACCCCCCAACACCCCCAATTCTAACATCACCTGACGCACGACAACAAAATCATTTATATCAACCGCTCTCATAAACACCATAACTTTAGTCCTCCTCCCCCTCACTCCAACTATCATCACCCTAATGTAGAAACTTAGGCTAACATTAGACCAAAGGCCTTCAAAGCCTTAAGCAAAGGTTAAATCCCTTTAGTTTCTGTAGGACTTGCAGGACATTACCCTACATCTCCTGAATGCAACTCAGATTCTTTAAATTAAGATAAAGCCCTCTAGAATGACGGGCCTCGATCCCGTGATACTTTAGTTAACAGCTAAAAACTCTATCCAGCGAGCTTCATTCTACTTCTCCCGTCTTGAAAAAAACGGGAGAAGCCCCGGCAGGTATTACCTGCTTCTTGCGGTTTGCAACCGCACGTGATAACACTCCAAAGCCTGATAAAGAGAGGACTTAAACCTCTGTCTTCGGGGCTACAACCCGCCGCCTACTCGGCCACTTTACCCGTGATATTCACCCGCTGATTTTTTTCTACTAACCATAAAGACATTGGCACCTTATATTTAATCTTTGGCGCATGAGCAGGCATGATCGGTACCGCCCTCAGCCTGCTTATCCGAGCAGAACTGAGCCAACCCGGGTCACTTTTGGGGGATGATCAAATCTATAATGTAATCGTTACTGCTCACGCATTTGTAATGATCTTTTTCATAGTAATACCAATTCTGATTGGAGGTTTCGGAAACTGATTAGTCCCTCTAATAATTGGAGCCCCAGATATGGCTTTCCCTCGAATGAACAACATAAGCTTCTGATTACTTCCCCCCTCTTTTTTTCTTCTCCTAGCATCCTCTGCAGTTGAAGCCGGAGCAGGAACAGGCTGAACCGTTTACCCTCCACTAGCTGGTAACCTAGCTCACGCAGGCCCCTCCGTAGACTTAGCCATCTTCTCTCTCCATCTAGCTGGAGTCTCATCTATCTTGGGAGCCATTAACTTCATTACAACCATTATTAACATGAAACCGGCATCCATTACACAGTACCAAACACCTCTTTTTGTATGATCTGTTCTAATCACTGCTGTTCTACTTCTTCTTTCACTACCAGTTTTAGCTGCCGGCATCACTATACTCCTTACTGACCGTAATCTTAACACAACATTTTTTGATCCTGCAGGAGGGGGAGACCCAGTTCTTTACCAACATCTATTCTGATTTTTTGGACACCCTGAGGTTTATATTCTTATTCTACCTGGCTTCGGCATTATTTCCCATGTAGTTGCCTTCTATTCCTATAAAAAAGAACCTTTCGGATATATGGGTATAGTCTGAGCTATACTCTCCATTGGCCTACTAGGCTTCATCGTCTGAGCCCACCACATATTTACTACGGATCTTAATGTAGATACACGAGCCTACTTTACGTCAGCTACAATAATTATTGCTATCCCTACAGGAGTCAAAGTATTTAGTTGACTAGCCACAATACATGGAGGAGTTATAAAATGAGAAGCCCCTATACTATGGGCCCTAGGATTTATTTTCCTCTTTACGGTTGGGGGACTAACCGGAATTGTATTAGCAAATTCCTCAATCGACATTGTCCTTCATGATACTTACTATGTAGTAGCCCACTTCCATTATGTTCTATCTATAGGAGCTGTTTTTGCTATTATAGCTGGATTTGTACACTGGTTCCCTTTATTCACTGGCTTCACCCTGCATCAATTATGAACTAAAATCCACTTTGTTGTAATATTCGTTGGTGTTAACCTCACATTCTTCCCTCAACACTTCCTGGGCCTAGCAGGAATACCACGTCGCTACTCCGACTACCCAGACGCATATACCCTATGAAATACCGTCTCATCTATTGGTTCCCTAATCTCTTTTGTAGCTGTAGTAATAATAATGTTTATTATTTGAGAAGCTTTCGCTGCTAAACGAGTGCTTCATATAGAACTCTCTCCTACTAATATTGAATGATTGTTAGGTTTTCCACCTCATTATCATACATTTGAAGAATCAACCTTCACAATTAAACTCACACGAGAAAGGAGGGAATTGAACCCCCGTCTCCTGGTTTCAAGCCAAGCACATGACCTCTCTGTCACTTTCTTGAGAAGTTAGTTAAATCATAACATTGTCTTGTCAAGACAGAATTACTAGTTAAACCCCTGTACCTCTCTGTGGCCTACTCAACCCAAATCGGCTTTCAAGACGCCGCCTCCCCTATTATAGAAGAACTACTTCACTTCCATGATCACGCCCTAATAGCTGTGCTTTTGATTAGCATACTTGTTTTATATATTATTTCTGTTTTAATAACAACAAAACTCTCTGCCACCAATACAATCGACGCCCAAGAGATTGAAATAATCTGAACAATTATGCCTGCCATCGTTCTTGTTGTAATTGCTCTTCCATCTCTACGTATCCTTTACCTAATAGATGAAATTAATAACCCAAACATAACCCTTAAAACAATCGGCCATCAATGATACTGAAGTTATGAATATTCAGACTTTCTTGACCTAAACTTTGACTCTTACATAACCCAAACTAAAGATTTAGCACCTGGACACTTCCGTCTTCTAGAAGTAGACAACCGAGTGGTTACCCCAATTGGCACAGCAACACGTGTCTTAATCACCGCTGAAGATGTATTACATTCATGAGCAGTCCCCGCCCTGGGTGTAAAATCAGATGCAATCCCAGGCCGACTTAACCAATCCTCCTTCTTAATTGCCCATCCTGGAGTTTATTACGGACAATGTTCAGAAATCTGTGGAGCCAACCACAGCTTTATACCTATTGTAATTGAAGCCTTACCAGTTCACAGTTTTTTAAATTGAGTTAATCTTACACAAAATAGTTCATTAAGAAGCTGTAGGCTAGCGACAGCCTTTTAAGCTGTAGGTAGGTGATTCCAACCACCCTTAATGAAATGCCCCAACTTAATCCTGACCCCTGATTCATTTACTTCTTTCTTACCTGATCCATCCTCCTACTCTTGTCAATTAAAATCTTAAAACATATTAACCTCAACGAACCCAACTCCCAAAATAAGAAAATAACAAACTTTACATGATCCTGACCATGACAATAGATCTTTTTAGTCAATTTTCCTCCCCAACTATATTAGGTATACCTCTAGTACTAGTAGCTATACTCATCCCATGACTTCTCTTCCCCATGCCTTCTAAACAATGAGCTAATAGCCGCATCTCATCCCTACAAAATTGATTCTTAATATTATTTACTAAACAAATCTTTCTCCCTATAAACCTACCGGCTCATAAATGAGCTTTTCTTCTAACCTCCTTAATAGTATTTCTTCTAAGTATAAATCTCCTAGGTCTATTTCCCTATACATTTACCCCAACTACCCAATTATCTATTAATTTAGGCCTAGCAGTCCCCCTCTGACTCGCAACTGTTCTTGTAGGATTCCGCAACCAATTTACACACTCACTTGCTCATTTTCTTCCGGAAGGCACCCCTACCCTTCTAATCCCTATCTTAATTTTAATCGAAACCATTAGTTTATTTATTCGCCCATTAGCACTTGGAGTTCGACTTACAGCCAACCTTACCGCTGGGCACCTCCTAATTCATCTAATTTCATCAGCTGTATCCGCAATTTTTCCCTTATCTGCCACTGCCTCTCTATTAACCCTTACAATTCTTGTACTTCTAACAATTCTTGAAATTGCAGTTGCTATAATTCAAGCCTACGTTTTTATCCTATTACTTAGCCTCTACCTTCAAGAGAATACTTATGGCCCACCAAGCACACGCTTTCCACATAGTTGACCCTAGTCCCTGACCCTTAACCGGAGCCGCTGCAGCTTTCTTATTAACATCAGGCCTCGCCGCATGATTTCATTTTAACACCTCCACCATTTTAATTACAGGCCTTATCCTAACACTCTTAACCATATATCAATGATGACGAGATGTAGTACGTGAAGCCACCTTTCAAGGACACCACACCCCGCCTGTACAAAAAGGACTTCGATATGGTATAATTCTGTTTATTACCTCTGAAGTCTTTTTCTTTTTTGGTTTCTTCTGAGCATTCTACAACGCTAGCCTCGCCCCCACCCCTGAAGTAGGAGAATGCTGACCTCCAACAGGTATTGTACCATTTAACCCATTCGAAATTCCCCTTCTCAACACAGCCGTCTTATTGGCCTCTGGAGTCTCAGTTACATGAGCCCACCACAGTATTATGCAATCTGACCGTAAAGCAGCCCTTCAGGCTTTATCAATTACTGTCGCCTTAGGATTATACTTTACCCTACTCCAAGCTATGGAATATTACGAAGCTCCATTCACTATTGCCGACGGAATCTACGGAACTACATTCTTTGTAGCCACAGGATTCCATGGTCTACATGTTATCATTGGCTCAGCATTTTTAATCACATGCTTCTTCCGCCAGCTATTCTTCCACTTTACCTCTCAACATCACTTTGGATTTGAAGCCGCCGCATGATACTGACACTTTGTAGATGTTGTATGACTTTTCCTTTATGTATCCATCTACTGATGAGGCTCATATTTTTTTAGTATAATAGTACAGGTGACTTCCAATCACCTAGTTTTGGTTTAAATCCAAGAAAAAATAGTGTATATATTCTTCTTTATAGCTTCCTTAATCTCAATTCTCTTAGCCACAATTAGTTTCTGACTCCCATCTATTATTCCTGACACAGAAAAACTTTCTCCATATGAATGCGGCTTCGATCCATTGGGGTCTGCCCGACTTCCCTATTCTATACGCTTTTTCCTAGTCGCCATTCTTTTCCTCCTGTTTGACCTAGAAATCGCTCTTCTTCTCCCAACTCCCTGAGCAGTTCAACTCACCAACCCCTTAATAGTTATTATCTGAACCTCAGTTATTATCATTTTATTAACCCTTGGCTTTATTTATGAATGAATACAAGGAGGTCTTGAATGAGCTGAATGGGACGCTCGTCCAAAAAAGACAGTTGATTTCGACTCAACCAATTATGGTTTAAATCCATAGCATCCCTGTGATTTTACTTCTATCAATATTTATAATTGTCCTTATAGGCCTCTCCTTTCATCGCATACACCTATTGTCCGCCCTACTATGCCTTGAAGGCATAATACTCACCATTTTTATGGGACTCAGCCTTTGACCCAATCAACTTATTACCTCTTCCCTCTTGGCCCCACTAATTATATTAACAATATCCGCCTGTGAAGCAGGACTTGGCTTGTCCCTAATAGTTGCTACTGCCCGATCCCATGGAAATGATAATTTAAATACCCTTAATCTTTTACAATGCTAGTTATCATTTCCGCCTGATTTTCCTTATTTGTTACTGTCTTTTTAGCACCCCCCAAACACTTATGAACAATAGTAACCACTCAAGGCTTCTTTATCGCCTTTTTCTCAGTCCACTGATTTCTCTCCCAAGACTTCAGTTTTTCTGATGCCCTATTTTTTATTGATAAACTTTCTGCTCCCTTGGCAATTTTAACTTGCTGACTCTTCCCCCTTACTATATTAGCCAGCCAAAGTAAAATCCGCCTAGAACCTATTAACCGCCAACGAACCTATATCGCCAACAGCACTTTCCTACAACTCACAACCCTCTTAGCTTTCACATCATCAGATTTAATACTATTCTTTATCTTTTTTGAGGCCTCATTAGTACCAACAATAATTATAATTACCCGCTGAGGAGCCCAAGAACAGCGCCTAGAAGCCGGCACTTACCTAGCATTTTATACAATAGTAGGAGCAGTCCCATTATTAATTTGGTTTACTCAATTTTATTCAACACACGGCTCTATATTACCAACCCTAACCCACACCCTACATATTACTCAAGCTACAACAAATTATCCAGGGCTATTCTGAATTGCCTATAATCTTGCCTTCCTAGTAAAATTACCTATATATTGCCTCCACCTCTGACTCCCTAAAGCCCATGTGGAAGCCCCCATTGCAGGCTCCATAATTCTAGCCGGCACTTTACTAAAACTAGGGGGATATGGAATCCTTCGCACATCCTCGCTAATTCAAGAGAATACCCTTAATCAAGCATTTCCAATTATATTAATTGCCATCTTCGGAGTCTTAGCAACAGCTCTTCTATGTCTCCGGCAAACCGACCTAAAATCACTTATTGCTATATCATCTGTAAGTCACATAAACCTTGTAGTCGCCGCTGCTCTCATCTCCTCCCCTTGAAGTCACTCTGGAGCAATAGCAATAATAATTGCCCATGGACTTACCTCATCTGCCCTCTTTTGCCTCGCCAACAGCCTTTATGAACGAACAAATAGCCGAACAATAATTCTTCTTCGAGGAGCTATAGTAATTTTTCCCCTTGCCGGAACATGATGACTTGTGATTATCCTATATAATATAGCCCTCCCCCCTACAATTAACTTCGCAGGAGAAATGCTCATTATAGCCTCACTTTTTAACTGATCCCCTCTTGCCTTTTTAATTGTTGCTTTAAACCTAATTTTCACAACCGCATACACCCTATACGTTCTCTGATCAACCCAACGAGGCCCACTCCCAAAACATATTAAAACTCTCTACCCCTATCAAATCCGTGAACACCTCCTGCTACTACTACATATCCTGCCAGGCCTTTTGCTTATTATGAAACCTGAACTAATTTTCTCCTGTGGACATCGTCTAAAAAAGACCTTAGATTGTGATTCTAAAAATAAGAGTTAAAATCCCTTTGTCCACCGAGCCGTCTGGCGTACATAAGAACTGCTAATTCCTTATCACCATGGTTCGATTCCATGGTCAGCTCGCATCTGTATACTCCTAATCGTGAATATGGATTATGCCGAACACGGACACACTAATTTTCATTTTTATAGCGCTTGCTATTATTATAATTGTAACACCATTTGTTAACTGAGGTTACAAACCATTCCACCTAAAAGCTAAAAATGCTGTAGAAGCCGCTTTTTTTATTTCTATTGTACCACTTCTCCTCTTTTTATCTGATGGTTCTACTGCCACCTCATCTAACCTGGACTGGTTTGATCTCGGAACTTGTAACCTAACTCTAACTGTTCAATTTGATAAATATGCTATTCTATTCATCCCCATTGCCCTCTTAGTTACATGAAGCATCTTAGAGTTTTCGATCTGATATATACAGACTGACCCTAATATGGATATCTTCTTTAAATATCTTCTGATTTTTCTTCTGGCCATAATTGCCCTCGTATCTGCAGGAAACCTTTTATTCCTCTTTATAGGCTGAGAAGGTGTAGGAATTATATCATTTCTCCTAATTGGTTGGTATCACGCTCGAGGTAACGCAGCCGTAGCAGCCTTACAAGCTGTTCTCTATAATCGCTTTGGTGACATCGGATTCCTCTTAGCCTTCTGCTGACTAATAAAAAATGCTCAATCAATCGAATTTTCCTATATTCTTTCAATATCCCCCTCTACCCTACTTCTCGCCGGCTTCATCACTGCTGCAGCAAGCAAATCCGCCCAATTCGGTCTCCACCCATGACTCGCTTCTGCCATAGAAGGCCCAACACCAGTATCTGCTCTTCTTCATTCTAGCACTATAGTAGTTGCCGGAATCTTCTTACTAATTCGAATCCACCCCCTTCTCTCTAAGGACCCGACAGCCTTAACGATCTGCTTATGCTTGGGAGCCCTATCAACATTCTTTGCTGCTACCTGTGCCCTTACCCAAAATGACATTAAAAAGATTATTGCTTACTCCACTTCAAGCCAACTGGGATTGATGATAGTTGCAATCGGACTCAACGCCCCCCATTTTGCCTTCTTCCACATTTGTACCCACGCCTTTTTTAAAGCTATGCTTTTTCTATGTTCAGGATTAATTATCCATTCAATCAATGATGAACAAGATATTCGTAAGATAGGGGGCTTTCGATATGCACTACCAATAACCACCACATGTCTCTCCATTGGAAGCTTCGCTTTAATGGGAACTCCCTTCCTTGCCGGCTTCTACTCCAAAGATGCGATTATTGAAGCAGCCACCTCATCCCACATTAATTCTGCAGCCCTTCTGCTAACCCTTATTGCCACTGCCTTCACCGCAGTTTATAGTATACGACTAATTTATTATGCCTCTATAACACGTCTACGAACCTCTCCCGTTATTCTACTAGATGAAAATGACTTTCAAATCCTAGACCCACTCACACGCCTTGCCATCGGAAGTATAGCAGCCGGATTACTAATTTATAATGTCCTCTTACCCCATCACCCCGTTGTTCACACAATGCCTGACCATATAAAACTAACCGCCCTAGTAGTCACTTTACTAGCCTTCACCATCGCCTATGATCTTGCCAAAACCCACTGAACAGCCCCACCGAAAGACCATCAACTATCAAAAAAATTCGACCCTCAATTCTTTAATATAATTATTCACCGCCTAACCCCAGACCTACTTCTAAGTGTAGCCGGCCAAATTATTACCCATGTTATTGAATCTATTGTCCTAAAAATCTGTGGTCCTAAACATGTAGAAAAGTCTCAACTGCGACCCATTGAAATTACTCGAATCTCACAAACAGGACTTATCAAAATGTACCTCTCTGTTCTATTTATTACATTAGCCATTGTTTTAATTATCTTACAGCTCGTAAGGACCCACCCCATTTTCCCCCACGAACCATCTCTAAAGCCACAAATAAAGTTAATAATAACGCCCACCCTCCTAAAAATAAAATTCACCCACCACTGCAAAGTAAGTCCCCAACCCCTCATCACTCACTGTGTACTGTATCCCAACCTACCCCTGCATAAATAACCTTTTCACCCGCACCACCATTCCACACCCCTCACAGTAATAACAATAAAAGATTATACACAATAAGGTATATTACTACCATACGGCTTCCCCACGCCTCAGGATAAGGCTCCGCCACTAATGCAGCACAATATGCAAATACCACTATTATCCCCCCCAAATATACAAGGAAAAGGACCAAGGACAAAAAACTTACACCCCCTTTGGCTAAAGTTAAGCATCCTGCCCCAGCTCCCCCCACCAAACCTAATGCAGCGTAATAAGGTGATGGGTTAGAAGCCACCGCTAATAACCCTAATAATAAACAAAATTCTGTTATCATCTATTTCTGCCAGGACTCCAACCTGAACCTATAGCTTGAAAAGCTATCGCTGTTATTCAACTACAAAAACTTATGGCCCCCCAAATCCGAAAATCCCATCCACTCATTAAAATTATTAATGGGTCATTTATTGACCTCCCAACTCCAGCTAATATCTCTGCTTGATGAAATTTTGGCTCCCTCCTAGGTTTATGCTTGATTATTCAAATTGCCACCGGACTATTCCTCGCCATACACTATACAGCTGACACATCCCTTGCCTTCTCATCAATTGCTCACATCTGCCGAGACGTTAACAACGGATGACTCCTTCGCAACCTCCATGCCAACGGCGCTTCCTTTTTCTTCATCTGCATCTACTTCCACATTGGCCGAGGTCTCTACTATGGCTCCTTTTTATACAAAGAAACCTGAAACATCGGAGTTATTTTATTCTTCTTGGTAATAGCCACAGCTTTTGTAGGCTATGTCCTTCCATGGGGACAAATGTCTTTCTGAGGCGCCACAGTTATTACCAATCTTCTATCAGCTGCCCCCTATATCGGACCTGACCTCGTCCAATGGATCTGAGGGGGCTTCTCTGTAGATAACGCTACCTTAACCCGATTCTTTACATTTCACTTTATCCTCCCATTTGCCGTCGCAGCTGTTAGCGTAATCCATCTCCTCTTCCTTCACCAAACTGGTTCTTCTAATCCAACCGGACTGAACTCAAATTTAGATAAAGTTACATTTCATCCTTACTTCTCATACAAAGACCTTCTGGGCTTCGCCATTATGCTAGGAGCCCTAGCAACCCTATCCACCTTCGCCCCCAACTTATTGGGCGATCCAGATAACTTCACGCCAGCCAACCCTCTTGTCACCCCTCCTCACATCAAACCAGAATGATATTTCCTATTTGCCTATGCCATTCTTCGATCCATCCCTAACAAATTAGGAGGAGTCCTAGCTCTCCTGCTCTCAATCATGGTCCTTCTCCTTATCCCTATTATCCACACCTCCAAGCTACGCTCATTAATATTTCGCCCAATTGCAAAAACCTTCTTCTGAGCCCTTATCGCCAACATAATAATCCTTACATGAATTGGAGGACAACCTGTAGAAGACCCTTTTATCACAATTGGCCAGCTAGCTTCAGGACTCTACTTTTTTATCTTTGTCCTTCTTATCCCAACATTAGGCCTCTTAGAAAATAAACTCTTAAAAATGTAACTGTTGCACACGCAACACGCAACCTCAACAAATTAGTAGTACAACTGCCACCACATCAGCTCTATGTACAAATTCAACCTACTATGTCTAATAAGCATTCATTTATATAGGTTTGTCATTAAGACGAACATGTACACTTTAATAAACCCATATGTATGTATAAGGACATAATATGTATGTATAAGGACATAATATGTATGTATAAGGACATAATATGTATGTATAAGGACATAATATGTATAATAACCATAGACTTATATTGTTACATATTAAGACGTACATATTAAGCTTAAGTACATATTATGTATGTACCTAAACTATCTATGTATAACGAGCATTCTTATAATTTCCCCAAGCTTACCTTTTCCCCATTCTATTATTAATTTTATATGTTAATAATCTGGCAAGAAATGAATAACCCATAAATATGATTGGTAACAGCCCATATTATGACTACTTGATAGTACCTTCCCTTGTTAACGTTCATGCAGATCATAACCATTATTTAATCCAATTACTTCATCCCCATACCATCATCCCCATTGTTTATGTAATTATTCTTAACTTAAATAAGAATAATCAACAACTTAAACATCAACATAACACATATTCCATTATTAATGCATGCAATAATATATTTATTGAAGGTAAAGCCTTCCCTTGCATAAGACCACGAATAACTATATCATCAATCTTCAATAATCAACTACCATGGTCTATCTCATAAACAATTCAATTGATTAATTACATATAGATTTCTTAAAAACATGAATAAGCCCATCCAATATCTTGTACATTCACCACGACGCCCACTCATAAAGGCTATCGTACCTCCATCCCCCAGCCATGGATCAGGTCAAGGTAGTTAGTACTATCTAAGGAACTGTGAGGGAATTTACTCATTCTATGCATATTATCTTCCATTTTGCTTAGCTTGTATGTAGACATAAATAATGCCCCACAGAGTTCCCCTTTAAGCTTCTTTAAATGAAATAGTTTATGCCTCATATTGCAATATATGTTTAAGCTATGTTAGAAGTCTTATAACCGCAATTGTTTCTAAAGGAAATAACAATTTTATACTGAGCTGTTTTTTGCAAGATCTGAACTTAGTGTAGCCTGTCTTTCCAAGTGTTCAGGAAGCTATGCGGTTAGGTACTTTTTTGATATGTAACAAACAAATCACCACATAAAGCCAATAACAAAAGAACAGGTGTTCATATATATTAAGTCTTATATTAACTATATAGTATCCATGCAAGCTTGATAATACTGGAATGTGATTCGCTATTTCATGTATATGTGAAACTGTATGTTGCGGTGGGGCGTTGTTTTCTCATGTCTATATAAATCTATGTTTGACGCAATAAACTTTACAATGATATATGATAGACAAATGAGTCCTGTCAAAGTCATTGTCCAGTACTGAACGCTTGAGCCACACCCAAACCACGGGGCCCAAACAGAACCAGAACCTTACAGGAACCATACTTGAAGCTTACCTACAGATGCCTTTAAAGAAGGCATTTGACGGAGTTAAATCTATGGACTTATATTGAAGAGACCCCCAAAAATGTTTTTTAAACAGTATCCATGCTATGCGTTAAATACCTCTCTACAAGCTAAGGCCACTTAATGACAGCAGACCTACTGGTACTTTTTTTTTTTGGGGCGTACTCATAAAACATCCCACAGGGGGCCCACTGCATCTTATTTGGTCTGAACAACCGGTGTTGGTCATGCAAGCATCCCCCCAACTCGTTTGTTGCATTTCAATTAATGCTAAAAGGACATAGGGTTATATCAGCATTATTATCCTTTTCCCCCCTTCTTCCTCTTTTCCCTTTTTTCAATTTTTTTTAAAAAAGTTTTTTTCGCGCTACCCCCCCCTTTCCCCCCCCAATGGGGTTTTACAGCGAAAATATAAATTTTCCCACCCCTACACAAAACCGCCCCCACACTTGCCTTAAACCCCCCCCCGAGATTAAGGATTATGGGTTTCTTCTGTAGGGCCCCCCCCCAACAACCCCATGTAAATTTCCCCAGTATAATCACGACAAACATCTATGTAAGTACAAGAATTATATGCCCACCTCAATACTGTTATAATACTGTTATAATACTGTTATAATACCATTATAATACCGTTATAGTACCGTTATAGAACCGTTATAGAACCGTTATAGTACCGTTATAGTACCGTTATAGAACCGTTATAGTACCGTTATAATACCGTTATAATACCGTTATAATACTGTTATAATACTGTTATAATACTATTGTGATTTACCCGTACCCGCGTGTTACTCGTCCGATCTGCACTACACTTTAAGTTAAATACATCTGTTCCCCCTCTTCTAAACCCTTCATTAATATAGTAAACTATACCTCTATTAACGACTTT